ATATTGTAATATTGTAATATTACAATATGTAAATGACAAAGCAACAAAAAGMTTTCTAGGCGTTTTCCTGTTTCCGGGGGGTTTGCAGGAGTGTTAGACACCTTAGGAGTTTTGGGGGGGTAGGGGGGNTTTAAGGCGCGAAGGAAACGAGGGGGTGACAGATATCTTAGGAGTTAATACTAGTACTTTATGCTCTTGATATCAATTATGTTATTCTTCAATGAATATCTATGCACCATGAATGTTCTAGCACTGTATGCAGAATATATGTTCACCCTTGATAATTAATTCTGTATGCACTGTGAGATGCCAGGTGAAAGGAAAAAAAAAAAGAGAACCCCTTGCCCNTTAGAGAGAACGCTCGGCTAGGTGGGTAACGAGGAGTATGTATTATCAACATTAACTTATGCAAGCGTCAATGAAAGTGTGGGNAATGTCCCTAGTAATGGCCCTGAAGTAGGAACCAGATGCCAGGAATAATTCACTGAGTGAAACCCCCACGAATACTTGTCCCTCACCTTCAAGAACCGTGTTCATTAAGAAATCAACTGATGGTAGGTTCTTACTACATTAAATAAGGGGGGGGATGACGAGATGTTGAGTGCTTGGTATAACTTGACAAATGAGGATATGAGCTCGGTCTTAAATGTCGTCTTTTTAATTTAATATTTATTGGAGAAGTGAGTAGTAATGGTTTATGTGTGTTTTCGTATATAGTTGTTGTATGAGTGTATGGGAATTATTTCTATGTCTATCTTAATTTGATGTTTAACATCATAGTATATAGGTTGATATAAATTTATGGTATAATTACATATATGTACGAAGCCCCTATTTGTTGGCGGGGCTCGGCAAAAAATAGTTTAATTTAGAATTCTGGTTTTGGGGACCAGGGGCGGGGGTTCGAGCCCCTCTTTTTTGAAGCGGTAGGAAGGATTTAAACCTTCGGCGGCCAGTTTACAAGACTGGTGCTCTAACATTGAGCTACTACTGCATTATTAAGTAAGTATCTTATTCTCTAAAAGGCCAGCAGTGGGGAATAAAACAAGAAAGATGGTGAAGTAAAGAGCGGATGCGATTTGGCCAATAATAATGAAGGGGTGTTCTACGGGCATGCCTCCGATTCAGGTTAGTACGGCTACGTCTGCAATTAGGAGCCAAAACAAAAATTGTGTTAAGGGTCGAAAGGTTAGCGTGCGAAGTTTAGAGGTGTGGAGAATAGGTATAAGTAGGAGGACTAGGATGGAAAAGAGTAGTGCGAGGACGCCCCCCAGTTTGTTGGGGATTGAGCGAAGGATGGCGTAGGCGAATAAGAAGTATCACTCGGGCTTAATGTGGGGGGGTGTAACTAGGGGGTTTGCAGGTGTAAAATTATCGGGATCCCCTAGGAGGTTAGGGGAGAAGAGTGCGAGGGAGACCAGGATTGTGAGTAGCATGATGAAGCCTAAGAGATCTTTGAAAGAATAGTAGGGGTGGAACGGGATCTTTTCTGCGTTTGAGTTTAGGCCTACTGGGTTGGTTGAGCCTGTTTCGTGAAGGAAAATGAGGTGAATTATTGTTATTGCGGCAATGATAAATGGGAGAAGAAAGTGGAAAGCAAAGAATCGAGTCAGGGTTGCATTGTCTACTGAAAATCCGCCCCATAGTCATTGCACTAGAGAATTCCCGATATAAGGGACAGCGGAAAGAAGATTTGTAATTACGGTGGCGCCTCAAAAGGATATTTGTCCTCATGGAAGGACATAGCCAACGAATGCAGTTATTATAACGAGGAGGAGGAGAATGACGCCGACGTTTCAGGTCTCTTTATAAAGGTAAGATCCGTAATAAAGGCCTCGGCCAATGTGAAAGTAGATGCAGATGAAGAAAAAGGATGCGCCGTTGGCATGTATATTTCGAATTAATCAGCCGTAATTCACATCTCGGCAGATGTGGGCGACGGATGAAAAGGCTGTTGTGGTGTCAGGTGTGTAGTGTATGGATAGGAATAAGCCGGTTAAGATTTGAATAATGAGACAGAGTCCCAGGAGAGAGCCGGAGTTTCATCAAATAGAGATGTTTGAGGGTGCGGGGAGGTCAATTAAAGCATCGTTAGCGATTTTTAAAAGGGGGTGTGTTTTTCGTAGGCTGGCCATTAGGGTTTTTGTAGTTGAATAACAACGGTGGTTCTTCAAGTCAGTAGTTCTGGTTAAAGTCCAGGCAGAAACTATGGCCTATATTATGCTTATCTTTTTGTTTGGTTTGGTGTTAGGGCTAGCAGCGGTTGCGTCTAACCCTTCGCCTTATTTTGCTGCCCTGGGGTTGGTCGTGGTAGCTGGCGCGGGGTGTGGGGTTTTGGTGGGGCATGGCGGGTCTTTTTTGTCATTGGTGTTGTTTTTGATTTATTTGGGGGGGATGCTGGTTGTATTTGCATATTCNGCGGCACTTGCTGCTGAGCCCTACCCTGAGGGCTGGGGAAGCTGATCTGTGTTGGGTATAATACTTGTATATGCTGCGATGGTGTTTGTGACGGCGAGCATGTTTTGAGGGGGCTGGTATAAGGGGCTTTGGGCTTCTGGTGATGAATTTAGTGAATTTTCAGTGTTTCGGGGGGATGTGGGAGGGGTAGCGTTAGTTTATTCTTCGGGGGGTGGCATGTTAATTTTGGGGGTGTGGGCGTTACTATTAACACTATTTGTGGTGTTGGAGTTAACGCGTGGGCTGGGTCGGGGGGCCCTCCGGGCCGTTTAGAAGAGCAGTAAGATTAAAGCTAGGGCCGAGGTGAAGAAAAATAGGGAGAGATAAGTTTTGACTATGCCCTGTTGAATATTGCTGGTGGATGTAATTAGGGGGAGGTTGGAGGATAATACTGCTTTAGGGCCAATTTTTTCTATTCAGGTTTGGTCGATTATTTGGGTAGCAATGGTTTGTCCTAGAATATWACTCTTTTTGGCGGGGGGTGACGGGCGGTGTGTCACTGTGGGGAAAAAGCCCAGCATGTTTGAAAAGTGATGGGGTGAAAGGTTTGGTGTGACTTTGAGTTGTTTAGTGGTGAGAGAAGCCAGTTCTAGGGCGGTTAAGAGGCCCGTAATAGTAACAATAAGAGCGGCTATTTTTAAAAGGGAAGGCATAGATATGATTGGTGTTTTTAAGGGTGTAATGTTAGAGGTAATTAATAGGCCGGCAATGATGCTGCCTCACGCTAGTCGTTTGATGGGGTTGATTAGTGCGGGGTCGTTTTCGTTGATGGGTGACAGGGAGTTGAATCGAGGGTGGCCCATAGAGACAAAGAAAATTACTCGGAAACTGTAAATAGCTGTAAATGAGGTGGCTAGGAGGGTGAGAGCAAGGGCTCAGGCGTTGAGGTAGGATGTGTTGAGGGCCTCGATGATGGCGTCTTTTGAGAAAAAGCCTGCTAAGAAGGGCGTACCTGCAAGAGCAAGAGAGCCAATGGTTAAAGAAGAGGAGGTAAAGGGGGCCAGGTGGTGTATTCCTCCTATTTTACGGATATCCTGCTCGTCTTTTAGGCTGTGGATGATTGAGCCAGAGCAAAGAAAGAGTATTGCCTTGAAAAAGGCGTGGGTGCAGATGTGGAGAAAAGCAAGTTGGGGTTGATTTAAGCCGATGGTCACTATCATGAGGCCTAGTTGGCTGGATGTTGAAAAAGCAATGATTTTTTTGATGTCATTTTGGGTGAGGGCGCAGGTTGCGGTAAAAAGAGTGGTTAGGGCGCCAAGACATAGACAAGTGGTGAGGGCGGCTTGATTATTTTCTAATAAAGGGCTTATTCGGATGAGGAGAAAAATTCCGGCGACGACCATGGTGCTTGAGTGTAGTAGGGCGGAGACCGGTGTGGGGCCTTCTATGGCCGATGGGAGTCAGGGGTGTAGTCCAAATTGGGCTGATTTCCCGGCGGCTGCGAGGATAAGTCCTATCAAAGGGATGGTTATGTTGAAACTTTTTGCGGTGACGAACACTTGTTGTAGTTCTCAGGAGTTGAGATTTGTTGCGATCCAGGCTATAGCAAAGATAAGTCCAATGTCGCCGACCCGGTTGTAGATTACTGCTTGAAGGGCTGCGGTGTTTGCGTCTGTTCGGCCGTACCACCAGCCGATTAAGAGAAAGGATATAATTCCGACCCCTTCTCACCCGATAAAAAGTTGGAATATGTTGTTTGCCGTCACTAAGATAATTATTGCGATGAGAAATACTAAGAGGTACTTAAAAAAGCGATTTATGTTGGGGTCGGTGTGCATATATCAGGAAGCGAATTCAAGGATGGATCAGGTCACGTACAAGGCGACGGGAATGAAGATAGTTGAGTAAGCGTCGAATTTGAAACTAAGAGTAGCGTTAAATGTTAAAGTGCTTATTCAGCTCCAGCTGGTGAGAATAGTCTCAGCCCCCTCATTAAGGAGTAAGAGCAGGGGAAGAAGGCTGATAAAGAAAGCTGTTTTCACGGCTGTCTTTACTTTGTTCAAGGCCCANGTTGGGGGGTTGGGCTCAGGGTTTAGGGCTATNAAAATTGGGTGTGTGAGTAGTAAAAGGGTGATGATAAGGCTGGCGGTTATTATGAGGGNAGTGTGGTGCATGGTTACTACTTGGATTTGCACCAAGAGTTTTTGGTCTTTAAGACCAATGGGTGAGCTGTCATTTTGGGACTGGCGAGTGAGCCTTGGAGTCTAACCAAGGAGGGCGAAGATTAGCAGTCTTTGTTATTACGAATCTCTCTCGGTAGGCAAGGGGTGTTAACCCCTGCGTTAAAAGGATGGTCTATTTTATTTAGTGTACCTACAGAATGTTCAGCCCCACGCTAGCTCGGGTTTGAAAATTAAGAGGAGCAGGGGAAGAATGTGCAGTGCTAGTAGTAGGTGTTCTCGAGAATGCGTAGGCTCTAGGGCAATGATGTGGGGGGGGAGGGGGCCTCGTTGTGTCATAATAAGTATATAAAGGGAGTAGCTTGCGGTGATTAGTGTGCCGGTGCCTGTAAGTGCGATTGTTCATCAGGATCAGTTGAATAATGAGGTAATGATTATTAACTCTCCCATGAGGTTGGGGAGAGGGGGGAGGGCGAGATTTGCGAGGCTTGAAATAAATCATCATGTGGCCATTAGGGGAAAAATTATTTGTAGTCCGCGAGCTAAAAGGAGGGTTCGGCTGTGGGTTCGTTCGTAGTTTGTATTGGCTAGGCAGAATAAGGCGGAAGAGGTTAGTCCGTGTGCAATTATTAATATTAAGGCGCCGGAAGACCCTCAGGGGGTTTGGATGAGAATGCCGGCTGCGACAAGTCCTATGTGGCTAACAGACGAGTAGGCGATTAAAGACTTTAAGTCAGTTTGGCGAAGGCAGATTGAGCTGGTTATGATTACGCCTCAAAGGGCGAGGATAATGAAGGGGTAGCTGAGTTCTTTAGTGAAGGGCTCTAGTATAATCATTATTCGTATTATGCCGTAGCCTCCCAGTTTTAGAAGAACGGCGGCTAGAATTATGGAGCCGGCAATGGGGGCTTCAACGTGGGCTTTGGGTAGTCATAGGTGGACCCCGTAAAGGGGTATTTTTACTAGAAATGCTAGTAGGCAGCCCGCCCATCAGAGCTTGTCTGCGAAAGAGGAGAGTTGTAGGGCGGGGCTAAATTGAAGTGTCAATAGAGAGAGGGTCCCGGTACCATTTTGTAGGAGGAGGAGGGCAATGAGAAGGGGGAGGGAGCCTGCTAGTGTGTAAAACAAAAAATATGTGCCTGCGTTCAAACGTTCTGTTTGGTTCCCCCACCGAGTAATAATAATTAGGGTCGGGATTAGGGTTGCCTCAAATATTACATAAAACATAATTAGTTCGGTTGCGCTGAAGGCCAGAATTAGGAAAATTTGTAGCGATGTGAGCAGGGTGATATATATGCGTTGACGGTTGATGGGCTCTGATGAGGTGTGGCGTTGGCTTGCTAGAATTATTAAGGGTAAGAGCCAGCAGGTCAGAACTAGCAAGGGGGTTGAGGTGGGGTCGGTTGCTATAAAAAGGTTTAGGAAGGATCAGCTGGCGTTTGTTGTGGACTTGAGTCAGGCTAGGCTAGTGAGGGAGATGGTTAGGCTGTACGTTAAAGTAAAAGACCAGAGTTGTTTGGCAGGGAGGGCCCAAGTGGTTGGGATTAGTATGATGGTGGGAATAAGGATTTTTAGCATTGGAGCAGGTTTAGGTTTTGTAGTCGGTCGGTGCCGTGGGTTCGTGCAGTCGCTACTAGGAGGGCAAGTCCTGCACTTGCTTCGCAGGCGGAGAATGCTAAAAGGAGCAGGGGGGAAGCTGAAAGAGTGGTGGAGTTAAGTTGAAGGGTTCATAGGGAAAAGGCAATAAACAGGGATAGTATTATTCCTTCTAAGCATAGTAAAGCGGAAAGAAGGTGTGTTCGGTGGAATGCTAGGCCTGCTAGGCCTAGCATAAATATTGAAGAGAAAGCAAAGTGGGAGGGGGTCATCAGGTAGTTGTGGGTTTTAACCACAGGCTCTTGAGCCGAAATCAAGGGTTTTCTTTTAAACTAACAACCTATTCAGCTCATTCAAGGCCCCCTTGAAGTCATTCATAAATTAGGCCTAGGGTGAGGAGGGCGAGAAGGGCACAGGCCCAGGTAAAGGTTGTTAGGGGCGAAGAAAGCTGGTCCCCTCATGGAAGGGGAAGGAGAAGGGCAATTTCTAGGTCAAAAAGGAGGAAAAGGATTGCGACTAAAAAAAATCGAAGGGAGAAAGGTAGACGGGCCGATCCCAGGGGATCAAAGCCGCATTCGTAGGGGGAAAGTTTGTTGTGGTCCGGACTTGTCAGGGGCAGTCAGAAAGAGACGGCAGCTAGGATAATAGAGAGTATTGCGGAGATAGTAATTATTGTTATAACTAGATTCATTATCTTTCCTTGGGGTTTAACCAAGGCTGAGTGATTGGAAGTCACATGTACTAATTTGATACTAGAAAGATATGAGCCTCATCAGTAGATAGAGATGTACAAGAATAGTCAGACGACGTCTACGAAGTGTCAGTATCAGGCAGCGGCTTCGAAGCCAAAGTGGTGCATGGATGTAAAGTGATATTGAATTTGTCGTATTAAACATACTGCCAAAAAAGTGGAGCCAATAATGACATGTAGGCCATGAAAGCCTGTGGCGACAAAAAATGTAGATCCGTAGACGCTATCAGCAATTGTAAAGGGGGCTTCGTAATATTCTATTGCTTGAAGAAGTGTAAAATAGAAACCCAGTAGAATTGTTAATGTAAGGGCGTGGATCGCTTCTTTTCGATTACCTTCTATGATGCTATGATGGGCCCAGGTGACTGTAACGCCGGAGGCTAAAAGGACTGCTGTGTTTAGAAGGGGGACTTCAAAGGGGTTTAGTGTCGTAATTCCTGTAGGAGGCCAGTGTCCCCCTAGCTCAGGGGTGGGGCTTAGGCTTGAGTGGTAGAATGCTCAAAAGAATCCGATGAAAAAGAAAACTTCTGAGGTAATGAAGAGGATTATGCCGTAGCGAAGGCCTTTTTGAACGGGGGGTGTGTGGTGTCCGAGAAATGTGCCTTCTCGGATGATATCTCGTCATCACAGGTTTATTGTCAAAAGAAGCAAAGTTAAACCCAGGATTATAAGTGTTATGTCATGAAAGTGTATTCAGATTGCTAGGCCGGAGGTTAAAAGGAAAGCTGCTGCTGCCCCTGTCAGCGGCCAGGGGCTGGGGTCTACCATATGATATGCGTGTGCTTGATGGGTCATTAGCTGTTTTCTTGCAGATAGAGGCTTAAAAGGAGAACAAACACGTAGGCTTGAATTATAGCAACGGCCACTTCTAATAGGGTTAAAAGGAGAAGAAGGGTGGCTGTCAGAAATGCAATGGTGGGCATAAGAGGAAGGAGGACAAAGACAGCGGTGGCGATTAGTTGAATTAAAAGATGGCCGGCAGTCAAGTTTGCTGTTAGTCGAACACCTAGGGCTAAGGGTCGAATAAATAGGCTAATTGTTTCAATAATAATTAGGATAGGGATTAGAAGAGTGGGGGTGCCTTCTGGTAAGAGGTGGCCCAGTGAGTGTGTGGGCTGGTGTCGTATCCCGATAATGACTGTTGCCAGTCACAAAGGGACAGCGAATGCTATGTTAAGGGAAAGTTGTGTTGTAGGGGTAAAGGTGTATGGAAGTAGTCCCAGTATATTAAGTGTGATCAAAAAGAGTATGAGGGAGGTTAGTAATGCGGCTCATTTATGGCTGCCCGGGTTTAAAGGCTGAAAGATTTGTCGAACAAAGCTGTTAATGAAACAGTTTTGAAGGGTTAAAAGGCGGCTGCTGAGCCAGCGAGTTGTGGGCTTAGGAAAGAGGACTCAGGGCAGGCTTAGGGCGAGGATAATTAGGGGGAGCCCCAAATAAACTGGGCTTAAAAATTGGTCGAAGAAGCTTAATGTCATGGTCAGTTTCAGGCACTTGTTTTGGAGCCTTCTGCATTGTGGGGGGCGGGCTCGTTGAGAAAAGCATGTGCTAAGACTTTAGGAGGAAGGATTGTTAAAAAGATGAGCCAAGAAAAAATAAAAATGGTGAGTCAGGGTGCTGGGTCGAGTTGGGGCATTTCGCTAAGGGTGATTGGGAGCCACCAATTTTTAGCTTAAAAGGCTAATGCTGTACCTATTTAGCTTCTTAGCGAGATGTCTTCGAGTATTAATGATGACCAGTTTTCAAAGTGTTCTAGAGGGACTGCTTCTACTACGATTGGCATAAAGCTGTGGTTTGCGCCACAGATCTCAGAGCACTGTCCGTAGAAGACCCCGGCTCGTGTTGCAATAAATGTCACTTGATTCAAACGGCCTGGGACTGCGTCTATTTTCACCCCGAGGCTGGGGACAGCTCAGGAGTGCAGGACATCTTCAGCGGATACGAGGGTGCGAACTGGAGACTCAACTGGGACTACTATACGATGGTCTGCCTCCAGGAGGCGGAATTGACCGGGGGCCAGGTCTTGTGTTGGGGTTATATACGAGTCAAAGGCGAGATTTTCGTAGTCAGTATACTCATAACTTCAGTATCACTGGTGGCCCATGGCTTTAATTGTTAAGTGGGGGGCGTTGATTTCATCTATAATATAAAGGATTTGGAGGGAGGGTAGTGCTAGAAGGGTGAGAACGGTTGCAGGGAGGAAGGTTCAAATGATCTCGATTGCTTGAGAGTCCAAGATGAGTTTGTCGGTAAACTTGGAGGTCACTATAACGACAATAATATAAAGTACAAAGGTGCTGATTAGTGCTACAACTATTAAAGCGTGATCATGAAAGAAGAGGAGCTCTTCCATTACAGGGGAAGCTGCATTTTGAAAGCCTATTTGGGCGGGTGACGCCATTAATATAAGATACGCAGGGGTTCCACCTACAATTATGCCTTGACAAGGTAGTGTAATCTTTTTACTAGAATCTTATGAAGAAAGTGGCAGAGTGGTTATGTGGTTGGCTTGAAACTAATTTATGGAGGTTCGACTCCTTCCTTTCTCGGACGGGGGGCTATGTTGCAGGCTGAGGTTGTTGAACCTGAACGAAAACGGGCTCCTCGAAGGTGTGGTAAGGGGGCGGACAGCCGTGAAGCCACTCTGCGTTTGTGGATGTTATTGCTACTGACAGTACTTCTCGTTTTGAGGCAAATGCCTCTCAGATAATGAAAAGTAATAAAATTACGGCCGTGAAGGAGATTATTGAGCCGATAGAAGAGACAGTGTTTCAGAGGGTATAAGCATCTGGGTAGTCTGAATATCGACGAGGTATGCCTGCTAACCCAAGGAAGTGTTGGGGGAAGAAAGTAAGATTTACCCCAACAAACATAATTGTAAAGTGAACCTTAGTTCAAGTGTCATGAAGGGTGTAGCCTGAGAATAATGGGAATCAGTGAATAAAGCCTGCTATAATTGCAAATACTGCGCCCATTGAGAGGACGTAGTGGAAATGAGCTACTACGTAGTATGTATCGTGAAGTATAATATCTAAGGAGGAGTTGGCTAAAATAATGCCTGTTAGACCTCCGACTGTAAAAAGGAAAATAAAGCCCAAAGCCCATAGGAGGGGGGTCTCTCACTTAAGAGACCCCCCATGAAGGGTGGCTAGTCAACTAAAAACTTTGACCCCGGTTGGGATAGCAATAACCATAGTGGCGGATGTAAAGTAGGCTCGGGTGTCTACGTCCATGCCAACCGTAAACATATGATGGGCCCAGACGATGAAACCTAAAAGACCAATGGCCATTATAGCCCACACCATGCCCAAGAACCCAAATGGCTCCTTTTTACCGGCATAGTATGCAATGATGTGAGAAATTATTCCAAACCCGGGAAGAATAAGGATGTATACTTCTGGGTGACCAAAAAATCAAAATAGGTGTTGGTAGAGAATGGGGTCGCCCCCTCCTGCCGGGTCAAAAAAAGTTGTGTTAAGATTCCGGTCGGTTAAAAGTATTGTGATGCCCGCAGCGAGCACTGGCAGGGATAATAAAAGGAGAATTGCGGTAATAAAAAGGGCCCACACAAAGAGGGGCATGTTGTGGTGAGTGGTGGCTGGGGGTTTTATGTTAATAATTGTGGTGATAAAATTAATTGCCCCCAGGATCGAAGAGACTCCGGCCAGGTGGAGGGAGAAAATGGTTAGGTCTACAGATGGGCCTGCGTGGGCCATATTGCCCGCCAGGGGCGGGTAAACAGTTCATCCTGTGCCGGCCCCCGCTTCGATGCCTGCGGAGGCTAGGAGGAGTAGGAAAGAGGGGGGTAGAAGTCAAAAGCTTATGTTGTTTATTCGGGGAAAGGCTATATCGGGGGCTCCGATTATTAAAGGGATGAGCCAGTTGCCAAAGCCCCCAATCATGATGGGTATGACCATGAAGAAAATTATTACAAAAGCGTGGGCAGTAACAATAACATTATAAAGTTGATCGTCCCCGAGGAGGGAGCCGGGCTGGCTGAGCTCTGCTCGGATTAGCAGGCTCAATGCAGTGCCCACTATTCCCGCCCAAGCACCAAATACGAGATAAAGGGTGCCGATGTCTTTGTGATTAGTTGAAAAGAACCAACGTGTGATTGCCACAGGTAAAATGGCTGAGAGTTAAGCGGTGGTTTGTAGCCCCATGCACAGAGGTTAGAGCCCTCTTTTTATCAAGCCCTGAGGTGTCGTACACATCAGATTGCAAATCTGAAGGCGCAGTCTAACACCTGCCGGGGCTTTCCCCGCCTATTTTTGAGGCTAGGCGGGGAAAGGTAGATAGATGCTCGCTGGTTTGGGCGCTTAGCTGTTAACTAAGAGGTTGTAGGATCGAGGCCTTCCTGTCTAGTAAGGCTTTAGCTTAATTAAAGTGTCTGTTTTGCATACAGGAGATGTGAGATAGTGTCTCGCAAGTCTTATCAGGGGTTGGGGGGTTTTCACCTCCATTTAGGGCTTTGAAGGCCCTTGGTTTAATATTATCCTAAACCCCTAAATTGTTAATAGGGCTATTGTGGCGGGGGTGAGAGGGAGGAGAAAGATGGTGAGTGCAGTTGTGATGGCTAGCGGAAGGGTGTTTTGGGTGGAGGGCAGTCGTCAAGCGGGGGTGCTCGTAAGATTGTTTGGGGAGGAGGTTAGGGCCATTGCGTAAGAAAGGCGGAGGTAAAAGTACAAGCTGAGTAGTGCTGTTAGTGCGGCTAGTGTGGCTGTTGGGGCTAGGCTTTGTTTAGTTAATTCTTGAAGGATCAGTCATTTTGGTATGAAGCCTGTGAGGGGGGGGAGGCCCCCGAGAGACAGGAAGATAAGGGGGGTCAAGGTCGTGAGGGCCGGGGCTTTCGCTCATGATGTGGCGAGTGCATTGATGTTGGTTGTCTTGTTAGTCTTAAAGGTTAGGAATATTGCGGCGGTTATGACAAAGTATGTTAATAAGGTGAGGAGTGTTAATGAGGGGGAGAATTGTAAAATTAAGAGTATTCAACCGAGATGGGCGATGGAAGAGTATGCTAGGATTTTTCGTAGTTGTGTCTGGTTGAGCCCGCCCCAGCCCCCAACAATGGTGGAAGTGAGGCCTAGGAAGATTAAGATGTTTGAGTTAGGGGGGTGGATTTGTAGAAGGAGGGCAAAGGGGGCAAGTTTTTGTCAGGTGGAAAGAATGAGGCCTGTAGTGAAATCTAGGCCTTGTAAGACTTCTGGGAGTCAAGCATGTAAGGGGGCAAGTCCAATTTTTAATGCCAGGGCAAGGGTAATAAGGGTCATAGGGAGGGGGTGGGATAGTTGTTGGATGTCCCATTGGCCCGTGAGTCAAGCGTTGGTGATGCTTGCAAATAGAAGGGTGGCTGCGCCTGCGGCTTGGGTGAGGAAGTATTTTGTAGCGGCTTCAACTGCTCGGGGGTGGTGTAGTTGCGCCATTAGGGGTATAATGGCAAGGGTGTTGAGTTCGATGCCTATTCAAGCGAGAAGTCAGTGGGAGCTTATAAAGGTAATTGTGGTTCCAAGGCCTAGTCCTAGAAGAAGGGTTGAAAGGATGTAGGGGTTCATTAGTAAAGGTGGGGGTTTCACCAACATTCTTGGGGTATGGGCCCAAAAGCTTATTTAGCTGACTTTACTAGGAAGTGGTGTAGTGGAAGCACTAAGAGTTTTGATCTCTTCGGGCAGGGTTCGAGACCCTTCTTTCTAAGGAGCTGGAGGGGCTTTAACCCTCATGAATTACTCTATCAAAGTGACCCTTTAAATTCAGGCACGGCTCCGGCTATAGTTGGGGGGGGAGTCCTGTAAATGCGATGGGAAGTGCTAGGTGCCAAATTACCAGGGCAAGGGTGAGGGGTAAAAAGTTTTTTCAAATGAGATGTATGAGTTGGTCGTAGCGGAATCGGGGGTAAGAAGCGCGGATTCAAAGGAAGAGGGCAGCCAGGAGGGTTGCTTTGACTATGAGGTTTGTGGTAGTTAGTGTAGGGGTAGGGTGATAAATTGAAGTGCCTAAGAAGAGTGTTGCAGATAGTGTGTTCATTAGGAGAATGTTGGTGTACTCTGCGAGGAAGAAAAGGGCAAAGGGGCCTCCGGCATACTCTACGTTAAAGCCTGAGACGAGCTCGGATTCACCCTCAGTGAGATCAAAGGGTGCACGGTTTGTTTCTGCTAGGGTGGAGATGTACCATATCGCAGCTAGGGGTCAGGCGGGCAGAAGAAGTCATGTGCTTTCTTGTGCGGTACTAAAAGTTTGTAGTGTATACCCCCCGGTAAAAATGATGGCATTGAGAAGGATCAGCCCTAGACTGACCTCGTACGAGACGGTCTGGGCGACGGCCCGTAGTGCGCCGATAAGGGCATATTTTGAATTTGAGGCTCAGCCAGAGCCAAGGATCGAGTATACGGCTAAGCTGGATAGGGCGAGAATAAAAAGAATTCCGAGGTTGAGGTCTGTTACGGGGAAGGGCAGGGGGATGGGGGCTCATAGAGTAAGTGCGAGGGTGAGGGCAAGAATTGGGGTCATTAAAAATAAGATGGGGGATGAAGTAGAGGGTTGTACAGGTTCTTTAATGAATAGTTTTAGGCCATCTGCGATTGGTTGTAGAAGGCCGTAGGGCCCCACGACATTGGGGCCTTTACGTAGTTGTATGTAGCCTAGCATTTTTCGTTCAACGAGAGTTAGTAGGGCGACGGCCAATAGGACGGAGGCCATAAGAATAAGAGGGCCAATGATAGAGGTAACTAGTATTGAGAGCATAGTTGGGGGAAGGATTTGAACCTTCGTTGAAAGGGCTTAGGCCTTTTGCAATAGCCGAGCTCTGCCACCCTAACATGCTATTTTCTATAGCTTTGGGATATGTCCTCTTACCTATTTTAGTTGGCTTCACTAGGTAAGGAGGGGGCATGTCTAGGACATGGGCCCCCTCTTTTCGGTCCTTTCGTACTAGAAAAGAGCATTTCATAGATAGAAACTGACCTGGATTGCTCCGGTCTGAACTCAGATCACGTAGGACTTTAATCGTTGAACAAACGAACCCTTAATAGCGGTTGCACCAATAGGATGTCCTGATCCAACATCGAGGTCGTAAACCCCCTTGTTGATACGGGCTCTAAAAGGGGATTGCGCTGTTATCCCTAGGGTAACTCGGTTCGTTGATCGGCGATGCCGGATCATTTATTGGTCAGATGTTCTGGTACTTAGAGTTGCAACTCTGGGTTGTGGGAGGGTATATTCCTATTCCACATGGGGGTTTTTCTTTCCCCGTGGTCGCCCCAACCAAAGGCATTGGAACAGCGTCTAATAAGTTTAGCCTCTTGTGGGAGAATGTTTAACATAGTCTGTTCAGGAGCCTGAAGCTCCATAGGGTCTTCTCGTCTTGTGTAGTAATCCCCGCTTCTGCACGGGGAGATCAGTTTCATTGACAGGAAGAGGGAGACAGTTAAGCCCTCGTGGTGCCATTCATACGGGTCTTCATTTAAAAGACAAGTGATTGCGCTACCTTAGCACGGTCAAAATACCGCGGCCGTTGAACCCATAGTCACTGGGCAGGCGGGACCTCTTATGTTTAATGTTTCAAGAGGCGATGTTTTTGGTAAACAGGCGAGGCTTTTGTTTGCCGAGTTCCTTCCTCTTCTTTTAGTCTTTCCTGTGGGGCACACCAGTGTGGGGTTAACGATGGTTTGTTGGATGGTTTTCTGGTTTCTTGTTTTTTATCCAGGTCACTCTTATTTTGGGGTCGTTAATTTTCGGTGGGGGTTCGTTCCGATATATGCGCGTGCTTGGAGAAAGGCTTAACCTTTCTTATTACTCGTTTTAGCATAATTTCTTCCATAAAGTGGAATAGCCTGATAAGTTTAGCGGATTAAGATGAATTGTCATTATTGAAGGTTTTACTATGCCCGAGCTTTAACGCTTTCTGGTCAGATGGCTGCTTTTAGGCCCACGGGGGCATTTGCCTTGAGTAAATATGATCTTTATCTTGCTGGGAAAGTTGTATCTTGTTTCAAAGGGGCTGTACCTCCTTTGACTTACTCCTTTAAAGTTCTTGTTGTCTAGGTGAGTGGTGTATGGGTGAGAGAAGAATCTGAAGGGCTGAACTACTATTCAATTTTCAGGCAACCAGCTATAACTAAGTTCGGTAGGTCTGTCACCTCTACTCAAAGCTCTTCCCACTCTTTTGCCACAGAGACGGGGGTGTCCTGAAATAGACTGTCTTGGAGTAGCTCCCTTAGTTTCGGGGAATTAAACTATAATTCTTTTTGCTTAAATATTTCTTGCTAAATCATGATGCAAAAGGTACGAGGTGGGGTCTCTGCTTTTTTGTGCTTGACTGCATTGTTTCATTTCTCTTTCAGCTTTCCCTTGCGGTACTTTTTCTATTGCTTCTAGATCCTTTTTCGTCGCCCGTACTTTGGGGGAAGAATGGTTTATTTGGTAGTGTGGGTATGTTTAGGGGTATTAATAGGGGTGTGTTGTATTGTTATGGTGAGCTAGCTAGTGGGCAATCAAAATGACCCGACTTGCACGGGTGACTTCTCAGTGTAAGGGAGATGCTATTCTNTTTTAGCTTCATCTTGGTTATTCCAAGTGCATCTTCCGATACACTTACCATGTTACGACTTGCCTCTCCTCTGCCGAAAAAGATTGGGGTCTTTAAGTGGCGGATAAAAGAGGGTGACGGGCGGTGTGTGCGCGCTTCAGGGCCGGTTTCAGCTGAACACTCTATTTTCATGCTTACTGCTAAATCCTCCTTCTAATGTACATTTCATTACATTGTCCGTGTTCCCGGAAAAACAGGGAATGTAGCCCATTTCTTCCCCCCTCATATGCTACACCTCGACCTGGCGTTTTGGGCTGTACTAATTCTGCTTACTATAGTTCCTTCACAGGGTGGGCTGACGACGGTGGTATATAGGCGGGAATGACAAGAGGGGGTGAGGTTTAACGGGGATTATCGGTTCTAGAACAGGCTCCTCTAGACGGATCTAAAGCACCGCCAAGTCCTTTGGGTTTTAAGCTAANTGCTCGTAGTTCCCTGGCGGATAGCGGGTGTAGGGGGCTATCAAAGTTTAAGGCTGGGCATAGTGGGGTATCTAATCCCAGTTTGTTTCGCAGCTTTCGTGGAGTCAGGGGGGGGGATTAAAGCCACTTTCGTGGTGGGGCTTCTTACCTTCGAACACGTATAACAGTCTTGAAGGCGTTCGGCTTTAGTTGAAAAAGTTTCCTTAACCACTCTTTACGCCGGCGGCTATCAACTTGGGCCTCTCGTATAACCGCGGTGGCTGGCACGAGTTTTACCGGCCCTCTTGGCTCTAACTAAGTCAAGTTTTCACTTAGGGCTTAATGTTTATCACTGCTGAATACCCTTGAGGGCGTGGCTAAGCAAGGTGTCGTGGGCTATAGATGTATGTGCCTGATACCGGCTCCTTGTTCTCGGGCAGAGGGTTGAGGGCGTTCTCACGGGGGTGCGGAGACTTGCATGTGTAAGTCTAGCCAAAGTTGATAGTAAAGTCAGGACCAAGCCTTTATGTCTGCGGGGCCTTTCTAGGGCTCGTCTTAACATCTTCAGTGTCATGCTTTAGTTAAGCTACGCTAAC